CAAAAATAAAAATTTTCTTTTAGGTAACTCCTAGTCACGAATAGACTGTCTTTCGATTGTTTTACAGCGACAACCGGGAGACGGTAAGGATTAGATCAAGCGGGAATAAAAAAAAATAGGGTATGTTATAGATAGCGATCCATCTTGATTCTATAGTTTTATACTTTTGACTTAATGAAGGGCAACAAAAAGAAATAAAATAATAAGTCTTATTATTCCTACATGTTAGTAACATTTTTTTGATACTTCCAAGGGTATCGCTGCATATTTTGTTTTGCTTGTACCTAATTTTCCGATTCTACTAGAAATCATATAAAAACTTGTTATAATTGGATTTATTCGATTGTTTCATCAATGGTATTGGGCCAAATCAAATCCCTTTTTGACTCTGCGCCAGTCATTCCACTATTATTAGTAAACAATAATGGAAGAATTCCTTCATATTCATAGAGATAGGGGACATAATTCACATGGATATAGTAAATCTCGCCTGGGCTGCTTTAATGGTAGTCTTTACATTTTCCCTTTCACTCGTAGTATGGGGAAGAAGTGGACTCTAGAGGTACTACTAATTGAGTTGAGGAACCAAACTGTATCAATTGTTTTATAGATCATTCTGCAAAGACGTTTTAATTTAACTATTTAATTCAATTTAAAAATAAAAATATCTTCATTTCAAAATTATATTGGATTCTAATGGAGTAATGTATTCTATGAATAAGCCCATACTATTTGTTTTGTTTTTCCTTCATTAATTTGATTCTTTCGATAGATACCGGGATTCGTATTGAAAATAATAAGAAATCTAGGGAATTAGAAGCATAAGAGTTGCCTTTCGATTATTTCAGATTGATTGGAATCAACCAAGACAAATCAAATAGATGAAACAAAGAAATATAATTGGGACGCTATGTACATTCCATATAGATAATTGATATCTACATATATGAAGATACATATTATAGGTTGATCTATATTAAGCCCATATCTTTATTCTATATTAAACCTATACCTTTATACAGTACAACTTTATACAATACAATAACAATAATAGATAGTATGGTAGAAAGATTCATATATCTCGTTCTACCATACTATATTTATACTATCGGATCTCATAGAATACTACTGATTCTAGTCCGCTCATTTCATTTAAGACGTGAAATTTGAATCCTTTTCATTTTTTTTTTTCTTCAATTATTGATAAGAAGTCAAGTTTCATTCAAATTAATCATTTTGACTGACTGTTTTTACGTATATTATAAGTAAAAAGGCAGTAGGAACTAAAATGAACAGTGCAGTAGCAATAAATGCGAGAATATTTACTTCCATAATCTCATCGTTTCGTTTTTCTTTACTTCGCAATAAATAATTCGGGATTTAATCCCATAGAGATGATAAATCTTTCGCCTGTAAATTCAATGGGATGAATTACATCTCGATGATATCGAATCGGATCAATATCATGAATAACAATATCTGGGCTATCAAATCGATTCATCGTCGAGAATTGAATAGTATAACATAGTAAGATCTTTTATCCATACCGAATCAAAAATTGGATTCCCGATCCAATCAATAATTTCTTTACTTTTATTTTTATTTATCATTCTTTTCCATTCTTTCTTTTCTATAACCTACCGACTTCCTTGTACAATCATCTGATGAAGTATCATCTAATCGTCTTTACACTTACATTCATTACAAACAAACCCAAACAAACAATAGAAGCGAATCGGCATAGGCCCGTAAAAAAAAAAAAAAGATTATTCATTCCTTCGCTAAGAGAGGTGGGATCCTTGTTTGATCTTTATTTTATTAATATCCTCTTTCCTTGGATTAGTAATGGGACGCATATAATATATCAAAAGTTCAATGTGCAATGAGATAGATTGTTTCAAATTCAAATTAGTAATTGAGGTTACACACAATCGGAGCTAAAACGACGATATTTTAAAAGAGGAGACTTTTAAGTATTCTATCAAAGCAACTATGTTAAATTCCATTTGTACGATACAAAATGAATTGGGGTATGGGCTCCCAGAGAACATATGGTACTCTATTCCATATTCCATTAAACGGATCGGGAGTAATCGAAAAAGCCAGACCCAGTACGGTATCCCTTGGAATCCTGAATAGGATGCTACCCATAATTGTACTAATCCACATATGTCTCTTTCCCAGGTACTAGTTGAAAAAATGGAAATTCCCATATTTGTTTGATGATAAATGAAAAAAGAAAAATAAATAAATAAGAAAAATAAGAAGGATACGGGTTCGGAATGAAATTCTGTTATTTGTCCCCTCTTTCAAAGAAAATGGAGAGATGAATTGATCTATTTTTTTATTGGATTTTGGTCTGTCGGGACTGACGGGGCTCGAACCCGCAGCTTCCGCCTTGACAGGGCGGTGCTCTGACCAATTGAACTACAATCCCAGGGAAATAAAGCAAGCGTACAGCATACATATTCTTATGATTTCATTCAAACCCTTTCTATTT